GTTATTTGGGAACTTTTTCAAGCAAATGCACATTCTCCGCTTTTTTTGGACAGAATAGACAAATCACACCCTTTTTTTTTTGATATCTCCGAACTGATAAAACTCATTTTTAGAAATTGTATAGGAAAGGGAGCAGAATTAAAAATTTCAGATTATACAGAAGAAGAAATAAAAGAAAGGGAAAAAAAGGAAAAGGACAAAAAAGAAGAGAACAAAAGAAAAGAGAAAGCGCGGATAGAAGTAGCAGAAGCCTGGGATACCATTCCATTTGCTCAAGTAATAAGAGGTTCCATGTTAATAACTCAATCGATTCTTAGAAAATATATTATATTACCGTCATTGATAATAGCTAAAAATATTGGCCGTATGCTATTATTACAATTTCCTGAGTGGTCTGAGGATTTAAATGAATGGAATAAAGAAATGCATGTTAAATGCACCTATAATGGTGTTCAATTATCAGAAACAGAATTTCCGAAAAATTGGTTAATAGACGGTATTCAAATAAAGATGCTATTTCCTTTCTGTCTGAAACCCTGGCACAGATCTAAGCCACGGTCCTCTCATATAGATCGAATCAAAAAGAAAGGACAAAAAGATGATTTTTTTTTTTTAACGGTTTGGGGAATGGAAGCTGAACTTCCTTTTGGTTCTCCCCAAAAACGGCCTTCCTTTTTTGAACCCATTTTTAAGAAACTCGAAAAAAAAATTGGAAAATTGAAAAAAAAGTATTTTATATTTCTAAAAGTTTTAAAAGAAAGAACAAAATTTCTAAATATCTCAAAAAAAACAAAAAAATGGATTATCAAGGGCATTCCGTTTTTAAAAAAAATAAAAAAAGAACTCTCAAAAGTAAATCCAATTCTATTATTTAGATTGAGAGAAATATATAAATCAAGCGAAACTAAAAAAAAAAAAGAAAAAGATTCTATAACCCGCAATCATATAATTCATAAATCCTTTAGTCGAATTCAATCTACATATTGGACAAATTTTTTACTGACAGAAAAAAAAATGAAAGATCTGACTGATAGAACAAGCACAATCAGAAATCAAATAAAAAGAATTACAAAAAATAAAAAAAAAGTGACTCCAGAAATAAATGATAGTCCTAATAAAACAAGTTATAATGCTAAAAGATTCGAATCACCAAATTGGCAAATATTAAAAAGAAGAAATACTCGATTAATCCGTAAATTACATTATTTTATAAAATTTTTCACTGAAAGGATATACGCAGATATCCTTCTATCTATTATTAATATTCCCAGAATTAATATACAACTTTTTGTTGAATCAACAAAAAAAATGATTGATAAATCCATTTACAATAATAAAAAAAATAAAAAAAGAATTAATAAAACAAATCAAAATAAAATTCATTTTATTTCGACTATAAAAAAGTCACTTTATAATATTAGTAATAAGAATTCACAGAATTTTTTTGACTTATCCTCCTTGTCACAAACATATGTATTTTACAAAATATCACAAACACAAGTTCTTAACTTGTATAAGTTAAGATCTATTCTTCAATATCACGGAACGTCTTTTTTTCTTAAGACTTCAATAAAAGATTATTTTGGAAAACAAGGAATAATTCATTATGAATTAAGACATAAGAAACTTCGGAATTCTGGAATAAATCAATGGAAAAACTGGTTAAGAGGTCATTATCAATACCATTTATCTCAGATTAGATGGTCTAGATTAATAGCAGCAAAATGGAAAAATAGAATCAATAAATGTCGTACAATTCAAAATCAAGATTTAAACAAAGAGAATTCATATGAAAAAGACCTATTAATTCATTACAAAAAACAAAACGATTACGAAGTATATTCATTACCAAATCAAAATGAGAATTTTCAAAAATACTATAGATATAATCTTTTATCTTATAGATCTATTAATTATGAAAATAAGAGGGACCCATATATTTATGGATCACCATTCCAAGTAAATAAGAATCGAGAGAGTTTTTATAATTACAACACACATAAACATAAGGGCAAATTTTTTGATATACTAGGGGATATCCCTATCAAAAATTATTTAGGAAAAAGTGATATTATGTATATGGAAAAAAATCCGGATCGAAAATATTTTGATTGGAAAATTCTCCATTTTTGTCTTAAAAAGAAAATCGATATTGAGGCCTGGATCAAGATCGATACCAACAAGAATAAAAATACTAAAACCGGGACTAATAATTATCAAATAATTGATAAAATTGATAAAAAAGATCTTTTTTATCTTACGATTCCTCAGGATCAAGAAATCAATTCACCCAATCAAAAAAAAAGATTTTTTGATTGGATGGGAATGAATGAAGAAATACTAAGTCGTCCTATATCGAATCTGAAACTTTGGTTCTTCCCAGAATTTGTACTACTTTATAATGCATATAAAATTAAACCGTGGTTTATACCAAGCAAATTACTTTTTTTTAATATAAATGAAAATGGTAGTGAAAATAAAAACATCAATAGAAAGCAAA